TCACGGCGACCTGGTCGAATTGGGAGAAGCTGTAGGTATTATTGCGGGCCAATCCATTGGGGAACCCGGTACTCAACTAACATTAAGAACTTTTCATACGGGCGGAGTATTCACGGGGGGTACTGAAGAACATGTCCGAGCCCCTTCTAATGGAAAAATTAAATTCAATGAGGATTTGGTTCATCCCACACGTACACGTCATGGGCATCCTGCCTTTTTATGTTATATAGACTTATATGTCACTATTGAAAGTGAAGATATTCTACATAATGTAAATATTCCGCCAAAAAGTTTTCTTTTAGTTCAAAATGATCAATATGTTGAATCTGAACAAGTGATTGCTGAAATTCGCGCGGGTACATCCACCTTGAATTTTAAGGAAAGGGTTCGAAAACATATTTATTCTGACTCAGAAGGAGAAATGCACTGGAGTACTGATGTGTACCATGTACCTGAATTTACATACGGTAATGTTCATCTCTTACCAAAAACAAGTCGTTTATGGATATTATCAGGAAGGCCGCGCAGATCTAGTATAGTCCCCCTTTCGCTCCACAAGGATCAAGATCAAACAAACGTCCATTCTCTTTCGTTCGAACAAAGATATATTTCTAACTCTTCAGTGACTAATGATCAAGTAAAAGATAAATTATTGGATCCTTCTAAAAATAAGGAAGATAGGATTCCGGATTATTTAGAACTTAATCGAGTAAGTCATTCGAATCTTATAGATTCTGCCAAAAATTTTGATTTATTGGCAAAAAGGCGAAGAAATAGATTCATCATTCCATTTCAATCAAGTCCAGAACAAGAAAAAGAATTAATGCCCCTTTCCGCTATCTCAATTGAAGTCCCCATAAATGGTATTTTCCGTAGAAATAGTATTTTTGCTTATTTCGACGATCCGCGATACCGAAGAAAGAGTTCAGGAATTACTAAATATGGTCCTATAGATATGCATTCAATCGTTAAAAAAGAGGATTTGATTGAATATAGAGGAGTCAAAGAATTTCGACCAAAATACCAAATGAAAGTAGATCGGTTTTTTTTCATTCCCGAGGAAGTGCATATCTTACCCGGATCTTGTTCCATAATGGTACGGAACAATAGTATCATTGGAGTAGATACGCAAATCACTTTAAATACAAGAAGCCGAGTAGGCGGAGTGGTCCGAGTGGAGAGGAAAAAAAAAAAGATTGAACTTCAAATTTTTTCTGGAGATATCCATTTTCCTGGGGAGATAGATAAGATATCACGACACAGTGGCATTTTGATACCACCCGGAAGTAAAAATTCCAAGGAATCAAAAAATTTGAAAAAATGGATCTATGTCCAACGGATCACCCCTACCAAGAAAAAGTATTTTGTTTTGGTCCGACCCGTAGTTACATATGAAATAACGGACGGTATAAATTTAGCAACACTTTTCCCTCAGGATCTGTTGCAGGAAAAGGATAATGTGCAACTTCGAGTTGTCAATTATATCCTTTATGGAAATGGCAAAGCCACTCGAGGAATTTCGGACACAAGTATTCAATTAGTTCGTACTTGTTTAGTATTGAATTGGAACCAAGATCAAAAAAGTTCTTCTATCGAAAAGGCAAGCGCTTCCCTTGTTGAAGTACGAACAAAAGGTATGATTCGAGATTTCCTACGGATCGATTTAGTGAAATCCACTAGTTCGTATATCGGGAAAAGAAATGATCCCTTATTTTTTTCTGATAATGGATCCGATCATATCAATATGAATCCATTTTATTCCATTTATTCAAAGACAAAACTTCAACAATCGTTTAACCAAAATCAAGAAACTGTTCGTACGTTGTTGGGTATAAATAAGGAATGTCAATCTTTTATAATTTTGTCATCATCCAATTGTTTTAGAATAGGTCCATTCACATTCAATGGTGGAAAATATCCAAAAGAATCAATTAAAAAAGATCACCTAATTCCAATTAAGAATTCATTGGGTCCTTTAGGAACAGCACTTCCAATTGCGAATTTTTTTTCATTTTACCATTTAATAACTCATAATTTAACTCATAATCAGATCTTGGTAACTAATTATTTCCAACTTGACAATTTAAAACAAACCTTTCAAGTACTTAAATTTCAATATTATTTAATGGATGAAAACGGGAGGATTTACAATCCCGATGCATCCAGTAACATTATTTTGAATCCATTCAAATTAGATTGGTATTTGCTTCACTACAATTTTTGTGAAGAGACATCCACAAAAATTCATCTTGGACAATTTATTTGTGAAAATGTATGTATAGCAAAAAATGGACCGTACTTAAAATCGGGTCAAGTTCTAATTGTTCAATTTGACTCTGTAGTAATAAGATCGGCTAAGCCTTATTTGGCCACCCCAGGGGCAACAGTTCATGGTCATTATGGAGAAATCATTTATGAAGGGGATACGTTAGTTACATTTATATATGAAAAATCGAGGTCCGGTGATATAACGCAAGGCCTTCCAAAAGTAGAACAAGTG